CTTTTTTCGGAAGAAAGGGAGGATCCGGACAAAATCGATGAAACGGAAAGGATCCGAGTGAATGGAAAGGACAAAACAAAGGATGAATTCCACTTTCACTTAAAAGAAGAAGATAAAGACCTCTTCTGGTTTGAAAAACCCCCTGTGAGTCTTCTTTTCGACTATAAACGATGGAATCGCCCATTGCGATATATAAAAAATTATAGATTCGAACATGCTGTAAGAAATGAAATGTCACAATATTTTTTTTATACATGTCAAAGTGATGGAAAACGAAGAATTTCTTTTACATATCCATCCAGTTTATCAGCTTTTTTTGAAATGCTACGACAAAAAATGTATTTTTATTTTTTTACAACAAAAAAATTTGTCTGTGATGAACTGGATAAATTCTTCTATGATGAACTGCATAATTATTATTGTTGGATTTATACCAATGAAAAAAAATGGAGGAGCCTAAGGAACGAGTTTAGAGATCGAATTGAAGCCCTAGACAGAGGATCTCCTTATCTGGATGTACTCGAAAAAAAGACTCGATTATGCAATAATAAAACTAAAGAAGAATACTTGCCTAAAATATATGATCCTCTCTTAAACGGATCCTATCGTGGAATAATTAAAAAATTTTTTTTACCTTCAATCCTAAATGAAACTGCAGTCAAAAATTCGATAGAGACAAATTTTATAAATAAACTCAATAAAGTTCATAGTATCCTTCTTTTTAAGGGTAAGGAACTTAATGTTCATAATTTTGAAGAATTGTACCAGAAATTGGAAGGGAAAATAGCTACATTGGAAGAGAAATTGGTCCAGAAATTGGACCAGAAATTGGAAGATAAATTGGGACAGAAAATATATACATTGGATAAAAAATCATTAGCAAGAGAATTGAGTCTTTTAATCGATGAATTTGCTGAAGAATCTACATCAAATTTGAAAGGAATTTCTTTATTTCCGGAACAAAGACGAATTGATTCAGACGATCCAGAAAAAGTTTTGAAATTTTTAATCGAAAGAGTCATAATTGATCCCATCATTCAAACAATATGCGATGCAGCCATAATTCCTCCCATGGAAAAAACAACTCGAAAAAAATCGATTGGAATAAATAAAAAAGTCCCCCGATGGTCATACAAATTATTCAGCGAGGTAGAACAACTCGGAAAAACTGCAACAACGGAAGAGGGGGAAGAGTGGATAGTAGATCATCAAATTCGCTCGAGGAAAGCGAAACGTATAGTTCTTTTTACGCAGGGTCCAGAGAATGCCGACCCTAGTATCAAAGCTATGACGAAGCCTGATGAAATAGAAGAAGTGGATATGATAGATTATCCCTATGAAGCGGATTTTCGGCGAGACATAATCACAGGTTCTATGCGTGTTCAAAGACGTAAAACCCTTACGGGGAAAATGTTTTTCTTATATCCGTATTCCCCACTTTTTTTCGACAGAGTAGGGTTTTATTGGGATGTTCTTTTCGAACCATTCATATTATCAGTAATTGAGATTTCCGACCTAATACAAGACATTTTTAGAAAGGGTATAAAAGGAAGCGTAGCAAAAAGAACAAAGAGGTTGAAAAAAAAAAAAAAAATGTACATGGAGGAAAACAAAAGCTACGAAGAAATTAAAAAAGAAGTCAATGAAATGGAAAAGGGGCGGGACGGGCAGACGGAAATGCAACGAATAGAAAGGACACGAGAAAAAATATCAGACCTCTATGATATCCTTATTTATGCTCATGGAATAAGAGCTTTTATTTTACTAATTCAGTCGAGGCTTAGACAATCTATTGTATTACCTTCATTGATACTAGCTAAAAATATTGTCCGTTTCTTATTACGCCAAGAGTCCGAGTGGGAGCAGGATATAAGGGAGATGAATAGAGAAGTGTATGTTATATGCACCTATAATGGTATGCCAGTACTAGAACCAGGAAGAAACGGAATTTTTCCTCCAAACTGGGCTACAGAGGGTATACAAATAATGATACGATTTCCTTTCCGTCTTAAACCTTGGCACCGATCTAAGATACGACCTTCTCGTAGGGATCCAAATCCAAAGCAGGAAAGTCCTGCTGCTTTTTTAACGATTTGGGGACTGGAAACTGACCGTCCTTTTGGTTCTCCTCTCGTAGGACTTGGTATTTTGTTTTGTTATTATTTTGGACCCCCTTTGAAAAAACTCCAAAAAACAATTATAAAATGGAGTTTTCGAGTTCTAAAAAGTTTCAAAGAAAGAACAAAATTCTTGTTTCTAAAGGTCCAAAAAGAACCAAAAAAATTGAGAGAGGATTCGAGTGAAATAAAAAAAGATTCTATAATCAATAATCAGATTATTCATGAATCATCCATTCAAACCCGATCTATGGATTGGACAAATTATTCACTGACAGAAAGAAAAATGAAAGATCTGACTGATAGAACAAGCACAATCAGAAATCAAATAGAAAGAATTACAAAAGACAAGAAAAATGGATTTCAAACTCTAAAGAGAAATATTAGTCCTAACAAAACAAGTTATGGTGCTCAAAAATTAGCATCACTAAAAAATATTTTTCAGATATTAAAAAGAAGAAATGATCGATTAATCCGTAAATCACATTATTTTCGAAAATGGATCGTGGAAAGGATATACACGGATATCCTTCTAGAGAGCTTTCCATATATCATTAATCGTCTTACTAATAGTCTTTATAGGCCCATGATCATTATAAAACTTTTTCGTAAATTAAAAAAAAAATCTTTTTTTGATACAAAAGAGAAAAAGATAATTGAGCGTATTTCAACTATACAAAAAAAACTTTCACCTTCTCGTATTCGTCATAAGATTCAGACGAAGTCGGAGGTTTCTTTTAAATTATCCCTCGTGTCACAGGCCTATGTATTTTACAAATTATCACAAACCCAGGTTATTAACTTGTATAAGTTAAGATCTGTCTTTCAATATGACGGAGCATCTTTATTTCTTAAGAATGAAATAAAAGATTATTTTCGAAGACAAGGAATAATTTCTTCCGAATTAAAGCATAAGAAACTTCAGAATTCTGGAATGAATCAATGGAAAAATTGGTTAAAGAGTCATTATCCATACGATTTATCTGAGCTAAAATGGTCTAAATTAGTACCGCAAAAATGGCGAAATAGAGTCAATCAACATTGTAGGGTTGAAAATAAAAATTTAATCAAACGGGATTCATCTGAAAGAGAGGAAAAGGTTTCGTTATTGCTAAATAAAAATGATCATTTAAAAAAAATGTATAGATATGATCTTTTAGCATATCAATCGATTTATTATGAAGATAAGAAGGACTCATATAATTACAACATACATAAACCGAAATTTGTTGATATGGGGGGGAGTATCCCTATTACTAATTTTATAAGAAAAGATTATTTTATGTATATAAAAAATCCAGATAGAAAATTTTTTGATACGAAAGGTCTTTTTTATCTCAAAATTAATAAAGATAAAGAAATCAACCCATCCAATCAAAAGGGTTTCTTTTCTTTTTTTGATTGGATGGGAATGAATGAAGAAAGACTAAATCGTCCTGTATCGAAGCCGATACCTTGGTTATTCCCACAATTTGAGTTATTTTTTAATGTATATAAAATGAAACCCGGGTTTATACCAATTCATTCACTTATTTTTCATTTTAATGAAGATGTTAGTAAAAATAAAAATATCACTAAAAATAAAAAAGGGGATCTTATACTATCAAATGAAAAAGAAAACCAATATTTTGAATTAGAGAATCAAGAAGAAAAAAAAATCATAGGTCAAAGAGATCTCGCATCAGATGCCCAAAACCGAGGGAACCCTGAATCTGTTTTCTCAAACCAACAAAAATATATGGAAGAACTTTATACGAAATCAGATATGAAAATGGGTAGAACGAAAAATCAACCCAAAAGCATTTGGACTTGGGAAATAGACTTAGATGCGTTCATGAAAGGATCTTTTGCTTTGCAATTGAAATGGCTGCTGAGCCCTTTGACTATGGAATTATTCGATTATGCGCTGTCCGTACTTGAATGGGAAAAGGAAAGCAGAATGACAACAAAGTTTGGTTTCGGCTTTATTAAGAAGGAGGAGTTAACTCTGGATCCAATGCTAATCCGGGATTTTAATCTTTCAAAAATCCTAAAAGAGGGAATATTTATTATCGAACCAGTTCGTATACCTGTAAAACATAATGTAGAATTTATTATGTATCAAACCATAAGGATTTCTTTGGTTCATGAGATTAAACAAAAAAAGAATCAAAAAAGATACAGAGAAAATATGGATAAGAATCATTTTGAGGAATCGATTGCAAGACATCAAATGATGACGAAAAATAGAAACAAAAATCATTATGATTTGCTTGTTCCTGAAAATATTTTCTCGTCTAGACGGCGTAGAGAATTGAGAATTCTAAGTTGTTTCAATTCAAGGAATAGTAATTGTGTGGATAAAAATGCAGTATTTTGCAATGGGAACAAGGTAAAAACCTGTGGTCAATTTGTGGATGAAAGCAAAGATCTTGATAGAGATAAAATTAAATTAATTAAATTAAAATTATTTCTTTGGCCCAATTATCGATTAGAAGATTTAGCTTGTATGAATCGCTATTGGTTTGATACTAATAATGGTAGTCGTTTCAGTATGTTAAGGATACATATGTATCCACGATTGCAAATTGATTGATGATACAATTGTCTTCCCCTACGATATATATCGGGTGGATAAATAGCTGCGCACATGCCTTGTCTTACATCCTTTTTTTATACATGAATACTAATTCAATGACGTATCAATTAGATCATAAAATGAATCAATAAGTAAATTCGGATTGATTCTTGTGTATACCAGATCAAAATACCTCGCATTATTATTACTGATCAGTAAAATTCATATTCGTAAAATAAAAATAGTAAATTAATAAAAAAATTAACGCATAGAATAAATACAAAAAAAGATAGGAGGAAATGCGCCCCCCGCCTACATACTTGAGACCTTCTCCTAAAAAAAAACTTGCAACACCCAATCCGTTTGGAGTTCCATCAATTACTCGTCTGTCAAAAAAATTAACTAGTTCGGACAATCCTCTTACACTTCGAATTATGTATACTGTATAAAAAGCATCTATGTAACCACGATGATGGGCCCAATCATATATTACATTTTGAATTTTGTCAAAAAAAAAACCATTTGGATGCCTTTTGGCAAAAAAATTAATTACGAAAAAATTTTGTAAGGACGAATAAATGGGTTTATATAAAAAAGACGCAATAACTATTCCAGAATAAGCTATACTAACCGAAAGGGTTGCATTTATCACAAATTCAGACCAATCAAAAATTTTTTTATTATTAAATTTTTGCTGTAAAAGATTTACAGGTGGGGTTAACCACTTGGACACGATATCCAAATCTATGCCTTCTTGATTGAAAGGAATTCCTAGGAATCCAATGAACAAAGTAAATAAAATCAATACAAGTAGAGGGAATAACATAGTATTACCCGATTCGTGAGGATATAGCGCAATTTTTTTATTGTCCCAATTATTAATAATAAGAAAGGATTGCATGGTTTTTTTTCTATTTTCGTGTGGATTCTTAGAAAAACTTTCGTTATTTTTTATTGGTAATAAAGGAAAATTTTTGTTAATAGGTTTCATTCCGTCTTGACCCCACAAAGATATTGAATAGAAAGAACTACTTTTTTTTCCATTGTAATTTTGAAAATTAACGTTTAAATGACCCTCAAACGTAAGTAAATAGATGCGAAACATATAAAATGCAGTTAATCCTGCTGTAGCCCAGGCTATTATTGCGAAAGTTGGTGAATACAACCAAGTATCATTAAGAATTTCATCTTTGGACCAAAAACAAGCAAGAGGTGGAATACCAGAAAGAGAAAGTGTACCTAATAAAAAAGCAGTTTTTGTAATTGGCACGTGTTTTTTTAAACCCCCCATAAAAACCATATTTTGGCTTTTATCTGGAGAATACCCAACAATAGCTTCCATAGAATGAATAATAGAGCCAGATCCTAAAAACAACAATGCTTTTGAGTAAGCATGAGTAATCAAATGAAATAAAGCAGCTCGATAAGACCCCATACCTAGAGCTAACATCATATACCCCAGTTGAGACATTGTAGAATAAGCTAAACTTCTCTTAATGTCTTTTTGGGCAAGAGCTAAAGTAGCTCCTAAAATTACTGTTATTATACCTATAAAAGCGATTAGATGTAGTATGGAGGGGATTACTATCAAAAGAGGAAAAAGTCGCGCGACAAGAAAAATCCCCGCAGCTACCATAGTAGCAGCATGGATAAGAGCCGAAATAGGAGTAGGACCTTCCATAGCATCAGGTAACCATACATGAAGGGGGAATTGGGCAGATTTGGCAACTGCACCGGCAAATAATAAGAAAGTACATACAGTTCCAACTAAAAAATTAACTTCATTGTTATAAATCGAGATATTGAATATTTCGAACAAATCTCGAAATTCAAAACTGCCTGTTAGCCAATAAAGACCTAAAATTCCTAATAATAAACCAAAATCCCCTACACGGTTAGTCACAAACGCTTTTTGACAAGCATTTGCTGCAACCGGTCGTGTAAACCAAAAACCTATTAATAGATACGAACACATTCCAACTAATTCCCAAAAAAAATAAATTTGTATTAAATTCGAACTAGTAACTAAACCAAGCATAGAAGTATTGAAAAAACTCAAATAAGCAAAGAATCTCAAATATCCTTGATCATGAGACATATAATTGTCACTATAAATAAGAACTAGAATCCCAACAGTAGTGATTAACAGTGACATAATAGAAGTAAGTGGATCAACCAGGTAACCGAATTCTAAAGAAAAATCATTATTGATGATCCAAGACCATACAGATTGATAGATAGAACTGCTATTTATTTGCTGAATAGACAATTTCATTGAAAAAAGCATAACTATACTTAACAACAAAATACTAGGAAAAGCCCACATACGCCGAAGATTTTTTGTTGTTTTTGGAAAAACAAGAAGTCCCGCTCCGATTAACAAAGGAACTGTAAGTGGAATAAAAGGTATGATCCATGCATATTGGTATATATGTTCCATAAAAAATAAAATTTGATTTTCGATTCACCGGCTCTTACCTCTTTCGAAAGAGATCAATAAAAAAATTACGAGATGCGATAATAGAATTTTTTCCATTAAAAATCGAAATTATTAGAATAAGCATTTTATTACTATTCAACTCAAAAAGTTCTCGTTGGTCAAATGACCAAATAGTTATTAATGAAAGTAAATACTTAGTTATTAATTAAATAAACTATAGATAATATCAAAAATTTATACTGTTCATTATTATTTTTATAAATCCATAGATAGTAAAATGATAACAAATTAGACCAAACAAAAAAGTTCGTAAGTCTGATACTAGTATGAATCACAAGATCTACTAAAATTCATAACCTAATTTAAATTTAAATAGTTCCTATTTAAATTAGGTTATTCGGAATCAGTTATTAGTTCTCTGTAAAACTCTTTGATTGATTGTCTTCTAGTCCAATAAAGCATATTTTTATTTTTCTATGCTAGCCAAGACTTTACTTTTGACTTTACATAACATAAAATTAAAAAAATTGATAAAAGCATATCAAATTATGTTTATCTTAAACTAAATAACCAGTCTCATTTCAATAATAAAAATAATAAAAGAAAAAAATGCGATGTATTTGTTAAAAAGAGTCAGGTTTTCCATTCGTTAAGTAGGTAAGAGCAGCTTACTTAACTCTTCTAATTTTTTTATTTTAAACCTTAGATGTGTTTAGTCTCTCTATAATCTGATATGTAATTTGCAGATATTTCTAGTTTTTTTAGATATTTTCTAAAAAAAAACTTAGAATTAGAGTAAGAATAGAAAAAGGGTCTATAACTTAAAAAAAAAAAGGACAGAAAGATCCCTTTGCTTTGAATAATAGATGTCTTTCACATCCAACTATAATAACGAATAACCTATTCATTTTTGAATGGCAGTTCCAAAAAAGCGTACTTCAATTTCCAAAAAGCGTATTCGTAAAAATATTTGGAAAAGAAAAGGACATTCGGCAGCATTAAAAGCTTTTTCATTAGCTAAATCTCTTTATACCGGGAATTCGAAAAGTTTTTTTATACGAAAAATAAGTAATCAAATGTTAGAATAATCTGAATCGATCTGACTAAAAAAAAACTTCTACAAAATTTCCTTTAGCATTTATATTCATAAAACATAAAAAAATCAATCATTTAAAATTTAAATATAGAATTAATGCTTTGTATTCATTAATGCTTTTTTTTGAAAACTAGAAAATTTCACTACCCTTCTTTTTTTTTTTTTTAGTATATTTTATTATTTCTGGGATGGGGAGTCTTACTTTCCCCATCAACCGGCTGGTTCCAATAGAAAATTAAGGTGAGTTTTATATCTATTATAGTTTATAAAAATATCGCCATTGAATTGACTCTTTCAATCTCGACGATTAAAGATAAATAGGCTATTATGATTTAAAACAAGCCGCTATGGTGAAATCGGTAGACACGCTGCTCTTAGGAAGCAGTGCTAGAGCATCTCGGTTCGAGTCCGAGTAGCGGCACAACTTTTTAAAAATTCTAAAAAGGAATCTAATAGTTTTTTTCAAATGTTAGAATAATCTGAATCGATCTGACTAAAAAAAAACTTCTACAAAATTTCCTTTAGCATTTATATTCATAAAACATAAAAAAATCAATCATTTAAAATTTAAATATAGAATTAATGCTTTGTATTCATTAATGCTTTTTTTTGAAAACTAGAAAATTTCACTACCCTTCTTTTTTTTTTTTTTAGTATATTTTATTATTTCTGGGATGGGGAGTCTTACTTTCCCCATCAACCGGCTGGTTCCAATAGAAAATTAAGGTGAGTTTTATATCTATTATAGTTTATAAAAATATCACCATTGAATTGACTCTTTCAATCTCGACGATTAAAGATAAATAGGCTATTATGATTTAAAACAAGCCGCTATGGTGAAATCGGTAGACACGCTGCTCTTAGGAAGCAGTGCTAGAGCATCTCGGTTCGAGTCCGAGTAGCGGCACAACTTTTTAAAAATTCTAAAAAGGAATCTAATAGCCCTAGACTGAATAATAATCACAATGAGATGAATTCTAAATTTTTATTTCATGATTTGTAATTGAGGGATCTCTTTTATTTATATATATATATATATTCTTATGATACTTTTCACTTTAGAGCACCTTTTCAATCATATTTCCTTTTCGATCGTTTCAATTGTAATTACAATTCATTTAATCACTTTAGTAGGCAACGAAATAGTAGAACTAGATGATTCATTAGAAAAGGGTATGATACTTACTTTTTCCTGTATAACAGGATTATTAGGTATTCGTTGGATTTATTCGGGGCATTTCCCGTTAAGTGATTTATATGAATCATTAATCTTCCTTTCGTGGAGTTTTTATATTATTCATATGATTCCTTATTTTAAAAAACTTAAAAAATTTGTAAGTGCAATAACAGCGCCCGGTGCTATTTTTACCCAAAGCTTTGCTACTTCAGGCTTTTTAGTTCAAATGAAGCAATCCACAATATTAGTACCCGCTCTCCAATCCCAGTGGTTAATGATGCATGTAAGTATGATGATATTGGCCTATGCAGCCCTTTTATGTGGATCGTTATTATCAGTAGCCCTTCTAGTCATTATATTTCAAAACAATATAAGTCTTTTTGGTAAAAAAAAACTTTTATTAAACGAGTCTTTGTTCTTTGGGAAGATCCAACACATGAATAAAGAAAACAAAATTTTCCAAAGCATTTATCTCTTTTCTCTTAGAAACTATTATAGGTCACAGTTAATTGAACAGTTTGATCGTTGGAGTTTCCGTGTTATTAGCCTAGGATTTCTCTTTTTAACCATAGGTATTCTTTCAGGAGCCGTATGGGCTAATGAAGCATGGGGATCATATTGGAATTGGGATCCAAAGGAAACGTGGGCATTTATTACTTGGACCATATTCGCTATTTTTTTACATATTAAAACAAATAGAAATTTAAAAAGTGAAAATTCTGCAATTGTGGCTTCTATAGGATTTCTTATAATTTGGATATGCTATTTTGGGGTCAATTTATTAGGAATAGGATTACACAGTTATGGTTCATTTCTATTAAAAAGCACCTAAAGTTAATTGCAGAAAGGACCTAACCTGACGAATACAACTATAAGAACAGGGGATATCCCATATCCATATAAAAATAAGCAAGTCTCGATCGAGAACCATTTCAATCAAGTAGTATAGTGATTGAAATGGTTCTCGCAAACGTCAAATTATCCGATTTAAATTCTAATTCGTTTTTTTGCGTTACGTAAAAAAGATAGTTTCAAATGGAAACTATCTATAAAAAAAAATTAGATAGAATAGCTTCTACCTTCTCAACTGATAGTGAGAGAACGAAATCCGGGTAAATGCCAATACCTATTACTGGTAGAAAGATAGTGAGTGAAACAAATAACTCTCGCGGACCTGAATCAAAAAACGAAGAGTTTGCACTATTTAATAACTTGTATCCATAGAACATTTGGCGTAACATAGACAATAAATAAATAGGAGTTAATATCATTCCAATTGCCATGCCAAAAGTAATTAGGACTTTTGACATTAAAAAAACTTTTTGACTGGTAATTATTCCAAAAAATACTATTAATTCGGCAAAAAAACCACTCATACCTGGTAACGCAAGAGAAGCCATCGAAAAAGTACTGAAAAGTGTGAATATTTTTGGCATTGAAATGGCTATTCCGCCAATTTCGTCAAGATAAACAAGACGTATTCTATCATAACTCGTTCCTGCTAGGAAAAAAAGAGCAGCACCGATAAATCCATGAGAGATTATTTGTAAAATGGCCCCGTTGAATCCCGTATCAGTTATAGACCCAATTCCTATAATTATGAAACCCATATGAGAAACAGAGGAATATGCTATTCTTTTTTTTAAATTACGTTGCCCCGAAGATGCTGAAGCTGCATAGATTATTTGTATTGTGCCTGCTATCATCAACCAAGGAGAAAATATAGAATGAGCGTGAGGCAATAATTCCATATTGATCCGAACCAATCCATACGCTCCCATTTTTAATAATATTCCTGCTAAAAGCATACAAGTACTATAATGTGCTTCTCCATGGGTATCCGGTAACCATGTATGTAGAGGTATAATCGGCGATTTGACAGCAAAAGCAATAAGAAATCCAATATAGAATATTATTTCTAATCCTACAGGATATGATTGATTAGCTAACGTTTCCAAATTTAATGTTGGTTCATTAGAACCATATAACCCGATACCCAAAACTCCCATTAACATAAAAACGGAACCCCCTGCAGTGTACAAAATAAACTTTGTAGCTGAATATAGGCGTTTTTTTCCTCCCCATACGGATAAAAGTAAATAAACGGGAATTAATTCTAACTCCCACATTAGAAAAAAAAGTAAAAGGTCGCGAGAAGAAAATAATCCTATTTGACCACTATACATTGCTAACATCAAGAAATGGAATAATCGGGAATCCCGAGTAATTGGCCAAGCCGCTAAAGTAGCTAAAGTCGTGATGAATCCGGTCAGTAAAACGGGTCCTATAGAAAGCCCGTCTATTCCCAATCTCCAGTGGAAATCAAAAAAGTGAATCCAGTTATAATCTTCAGTCAATTGTATTAATGGATCGTCCGGTTGGAAATGATAACAGAACACATAGATTGTTAGGAGGAATTCTAATATACATATACACATAGTATACCACCTAATTACCTTATTACCCCTATGGGGTAGAAAAAAAATTAATGAACCCGCAAATATAGGCAAAACTACAATTAAGGTTAACCAAGGAAAATAATTCGTGGTAAAGACAAAATACACTTGGACTAAAAAACCCGTACTCGAATAAGAACAAAATAAGATATATATATTTCATTTCGAGCGCGGGTTTTTGTCGGTAAACAAAAATCAAAAGGATTCAAGTGGAGTTTTCTGGAACGTATCAATAAGCTAGACCCATACTGCGAGTTGTTTCATGCCATAAATAAACTCGAACACTCAAAAAATCGGTTGGACAGGCGGATTCGCATCTCTTACAACCAACACAGTCCTCTGTTCTTGGGGCGGAAGCTATTTGTTTAGCTTTACACCCGTCCCAAGGTATCATTTCTAATACATCTGTGGGGCAGGCTCGGACACATTGCGTACATCCTATACATGTATCATAAACCTTTACTGAATGTGACATTGGATCTATACCTTTTTGTTTTTGAATCTCATAAATTTCGATCTAGTATAACCCCATATTGTATTTACATTAATTACATATGCAAAGACCAGACGAATCGATGATTCACCAGAATTTTTTGAATCAACTTATTTCTGGGTCGGTTTATAAAAGAGGTCCAAAATACTTGGAGTTCTTACATTTTTGAAGATTCTACATACCCAGTAATCTAATTTTAATTGATAACTACTCTTCAAATTTTTATAATTAATAATATACTACTTATTCAACAAATTTGATTGATTAATACGAGTTGATTTTCTGTTACGATAAATTGCCGAAACAATAGCCGGTCCAATAGCTGCTTCAGCGGCTGCAATAGCTATAACAAAAATGGAGAAAATGTTTCCTTTTAGTTGACGACTATCAAAAAAGTCAGAAAATGTTACGAAGTTAAGATTAACCGCATTCAAGATAAGTTCAAGACACATAAGAGCTCTAACTAAATTTCGGCTTGTGATTAATCCATAGATACCGATAGAAAATAAATAGGCACTCAAAACAAGTACATGTTCGAGCATCATTGAGTAACTCCTTATCAATCTTGATTTATTTCAATATGAACAAAAATATCATTCACTCGAATATAACAAACAAATACAGAGCAAAGAAGTATGTTAGTAATAGTATACATCAATTCAAATAGAATTGAATGAAAATGTATTATACATCAATTCAAATAGAATTGAATGAAAATGGATACGATAAAAGAGAAATAGAATAAAGTTTGATTTGGCGTGACGCTTTTTAAGATTTTAATCCTATTGGCGGGCCACGGCAATTGCACCTATCAAAGCAACCAAAAGAATTATTGAAATGAGTTCAAATGGGAGAAAAAAATCTGTTGATAAATGAATTCCAATTTGTTGACTATTATTTATCAAATCTTGTTCTATAATCTGGTTGAATTTTGTAGTCCAAATAATTCCGTACCATGACGTATTTAAAATAGTAGTAATTAATAAAAAAAAAATACTGGTACAAACTAACAAAGTAATTCCGTCTCCAAGAGTCCAAAGACGAAAATTTTTGTCATATTCTAACCCGGTGATAAACATTACAGCAAATATGATTAAAACATTTATAGCTCCTACGTAAATAAGGAGTTGCGCAGAAGCTACAAACTGAGAGTTTGCTAGAATATAGAATAAAGATATACAAACAAGAACCAATCCCAACGAAAAGGCAGAAAAAATGGGATTGGTAAATAATATCACCCCTAGGCCTCCTAATATAAGACCTGATCCCAGAAAGACTAAAAGAAAATCATGTATTGGTCCAGGTAAATCCATTCGATGAAAAAAAGATATAAAAAATCAGACTCTTTCATGATCTTATTGAACTGACCAGGATAAAATAAGTTTAAATTTATTTATTTAAGACACGTTTCTAGTTGAATGCGATTCTAATGGGTGCGAATTGATGTAGGTACAGCTAGTGTACAAACCATATTCTTTATCTGAAAGGCTAGCTCGAATTTAGTTGAAATCATTACATTAAAAAAGTCCAAGTAAATCGGCAATTTTCATGAGCCAATCGGATCAATAGGTGTTATTTTGAATTTAGTTATTCACAAAGAAAAAACCTGTTAAATTTATATACAACCTTAGTTTAGTAATAAAAAAGGGTTCTTGAATTTATAAAGTTATTTATTTTTTATTGAATTGAGGCCAATTCAAGATAGTTCGAGTTGTGTAATCGTCAATTGTGGATATTGGTAAACGACCTAAAGCAATTTGATTATAATTTAATTCATGACGATCATATGTAGAAAGCTCATATTCTTCAGTCATTGATAAACAATTTGTTGGACAATACTCAACGCAATTACCGCAAAATATACAGATTCCGAAATCAATACTGTAATTAAGCAAACGTTTCTTTCTAATATTAGTTTCCAATTTCCAATCTACAACAGGTAGATCTATAGGACATACACGAACACATACTTCACAAGCAATGCATTTATCGAATTCAAAGTGGATTCGACCGCGAAAACGTTCTGATGTGATCAATTTTTCATAAGGGTATTGAATAGTTACAGGTAAACGATTCGCATGGGATAAGGTAATCTGAAAACCTTGACCAATGTACCTAGCCGCCCGTACTGTTTGTTGACCATAATTCAGGAACCCAGTTAGCATAGGGAACATATCCTAAATATCGATAATTTTTTTTCTTTTTCTTGTTTGGGACAAATTATTAATTTAGTTACTAGTGAATATAAAATATTCCATTTTGCTTATGTTATAGTGAAAGAAGTTGGGAAGAAGTTGTTAATAATAAATTACCTAAAGAAATAGGTAAAAGAAATTTCCATCCAAGATTTAATAATTGGTCCATTCTCAGTCTAGGTAAAGTCCATCTTGTTGTGATAGAAATGAACAATAACAAAAAAGTTTTTACTAGTGTAATGAAAATACCAATTGTTGTTTCAAAGACCCCATCCCTTGCATTTATTCCAAATAGGTCAGGAACGGAGATGTACGGAATAGATAAATTCCAGCCTCCCAAGTAAAGAATTGTTACAAATAATGAAGAAACTAGTAGATTTAGATAGGAAGCAACATAAAATAAACCAAATTTAATACCTGAATATTCTGTTTGATAACCTGCTACTAATTCTTCCTCCGCTTCTGGTAAATCAAAAGGCAATCTTTCACATTCGGCTAGAGAAGAAATTATAAAAACGAGAAATCCTATAGGTTGACGCCACAAATTCCACCCCCACAAACCATATTTAGACTGTGCTTCAACTATATCAACTGTACTTAAACTGTTAGATAATTCTAGTCGGTGATAAGATCACAATTATCATCGCTATTACAGAACCGTACATGAAATTTTCACCTCATACGGCTCCTCGAGGGTCACACATAAATCTAAGGACTGCTTCGATATTCTTTAATCTTGAAATTTTTATAGGATAGATAGAGTCAAAAGTAATCGAAAGGTCCCGAATTAGATCAACGGAATTCTGTCTGCTATACTAAAGGGCGTCTGAATTGATCTCATCCTTTACTTTTTTTATAAAAAATGAAGTAAGTAAAGGATTACTTCGTTCCTGATAGTAATTCATTTTTCGGTGGATAGCAGCATACTCTGGATCGGAATTCTGGGGAGTACTACTCGATCATTTCTACAAATTTAAAGCCCCAATTAGTATTTCTTTTATTATGTGATGTGGAATTTTTTCCGATAACGTATAAAATCTCTATTACTAATCCTTTGTGTACCTTGGTGTTCCTAACCATCCACTCAGTCTTGCTCAATCTTTTCGACAATTCGCATCATGTATAGTAATAGATATAAACGATAGCACGAACTCCAAAGAATGGATCTGTTTAACCCGCTTCAAGCCATGATAACTAAGCAACGAGTCTTGGGGTAAATAGTTTTTCTTTACTACTTCTATTTGCTTATATTTACTTTGGCGTAATTCTTGTACATAGGAAATGAGACTCAATCTTTTTACTGCGAATTTCGAAGCTGTTTTCTTTCACTCATATAACTATCTGGTTTAGTTCATCAACCCGAAGGTTGAGTAAAAAATAAAGTTATCTATTTAATGTATTTTAGTTCATTCTTAGAAAACTCTCGAAAAATTTTGTGGAAATTTCATGCCTCAACGAATCGCACGTAGAGATATTGATAAAACGGATAGAGTTAATGGTATTTCATAACTAATAGATTGGGCAGCAGCCCGTAGACCACCTAAAAAGGAATATTTATTATTTGATCCATATCCTGACATAAGAAGTCCAATGGGAGCAATACTTGAAATGGCAATCCATAAAAAAACACCATTACTGAGATCGACTAGAATAAGTTGATAGCTAAAAGGAATTACTGAATAACTTAGTATAATTGATATGACTGCTATGGAGGGTCCCACACTAAATAAACTCCTATCACCTCTTGATGGAAGAAGGTTCTCTTTGAAAAGTAATTTTGTTCCATCTGCTAGAGCTTGAAGAATTCCTAAGGGGCCGGCATATTCAGGTCCAATACGTTGTTGTATCCCTGCGGATATTTCTCTTTCTAACCACACAATAACTAGTACACCTATTGTGATTCCCAAAATAAGAATCAAAATAGGTACAAGCATCCATATAGCCCCATAGATTTCTTTTAAGGATTCCAAAATAGAAAAAGAATTGATAGCGTGTACTCCTGTTGTATCAATTATCATTTCAACGATCAATTTCTCCCATAATGATATCTATGCTACCTAGTATTGTCATAATATCAGCCAATTTCATTCCTTTAACTAACTGAGGAAGAATTTGCAAATTGATAAAACCCGGCGGGCGGATTTTCCATCTCCACGGAAAAGCACTCTGATCTCCTATCAAATAAATTCCCAATTCGCCCTTTGGTGCTTCGATTCTTACATAAAGTTCTTGTCTCGATAACTCAAATGCGGGGGCCGGCTTTTTACTAATGAATCGATATTCAAAATTATTCCACTCAGGATCTTTTATTCTATTAAAGCGTCGGATTTCTAAATTCTCATAGGGGCCCCCCGGAATTCCTTCTAGAGCTTGCTGAATAATTTTGACAGATTCCACCATTTCGCCAATTCGGATTAAATAACGAGCTAACGAATCGCCCTCCTTCTGCCATTGAACTTCCCAATTAAATTCTTCATAACATTCATAATTATCAACTTTACGAAGATCCCATTGTATTCCGGACGCCCGTAACATTGGTCCTGACAACCCCCAATTTATGGCCTCTTCTCCACCAATAATACCCACCCCTTCAACGCGTTCTAAAAAAATAGGATTTCGCGTAATAAGCTTTTGATATTCAGCAATTGCTGTTAAAAAATACTCACAGAAATCTAAACATTTATCTACCCAGCCATAAGGTAAATCGGCAGCGACTCCTCCGATACGAAAATAATTATGCATCATTCTCATGCCAGTGGCAGCTTCGAATAGATCATATATCAATTCTCTTTCTCTAAAAATGTAGAAGAAGGGGGTCTGTGCACCAATATCCGCCATAAAAGGCCCAAGCCATAATAAATGAGAAGCTATACGGCTCAATTCCAACATAATAACTCGGATATAACTAGCCCTTTGGGGTACTTGAATATTTCCTAATTGTTCTGGTGCATTTATAGTTATTGCTTCTGTAAACATAGTAGCTAAATAATCCCAACGTGTTACATAAGGCAAATATTGTATAATTGTTCGGTTTTCCGCAATTTTTTCCATCCCTCTGTGTAAATAACCTACTATTGGTTCACAGTCAATAACATCTTCGCCATCTAAAGTAACAATTAGTCGTAGAACGCCATGCATTGATGGGTGGTGAGGCCCCATATTGACTATCATTAGATCTTTTCTTGTAACTGGTCCAGTCATAAGTTTTTTCTGTATTTATTCTTTCATGAATTATTGAAAACGAAAAGAAGGTCATCAAAATTGAAGATCGAATAAATCAAAGAAAATAATTGTTAAAATTAACGTTTTTTTATCGCTCGAATATTCAATTGACTTATTAATTCATTATAACGTATTCTATTTTTTATTGAAAAATAAGCCAGAAGTCGTTGACGTTTTCCCAAAATTTTTCGTAGACCTCTCTGAGATGAATAGTCTTTTTTGTGTAATTCCAAATGTGAGCTAAGTCTTCGTATCTTATTAGTGAAACAGAATACTTGAAATTCAACAGAGCCTTTCTTTTCTTCTTGTAAAATAACTGACATGAATTAATTTTTCCTCCTATCTTTTTTTGTATTTATTCTATGCGTTAATTTTTTTATTAATTTACTATTTTTATTTTACGAATATGAATTTTACTGATCAGTAATAATAATGCGAGGTATTTTGATCTGGTATACACAAGAATCAATCCGAATTTACTTATTGATTCATTTTATGATCTAATTGATACGTCATTGAATTAGTATTCATGTATAAAAAAAGGATGTAAGACAAGGCATGTGCGCAGCTATTTATCCACCCGATATATATCGTAGGGGAAGACAATTGTATCATCAATCAATTTGCAATCGTGGATACATATGTATCCTTAACATACTGAAACGACTACCATTATTAGTATCAAACCAATAGCGATTCATACAAGCTAAATCTTCTAATCGATAATTGGGCCAAAGAAATAATTTTAATTTAATTAATTTAATTTTATCTCTATCAAGATCTTTGCTTTCATCCACAAATTGACCACAGGTTTTTACCTTGTTCCCATTGCAAAATACTGCATTTTTATCCACACAATTACTATTCCTTGAATTGAAACAACTTAGAATTCTCAATTCTCTACGCCGTCTAGACGAGAAAATATTTTCAGGAACAAGCAAATCATAATGATTTTTGTTTCTATTTTTCGTCATCATTTGATGTCTTGCAATCGATTCCTCAAAATGATTCTTATCCATATTTTCTCTGTATCTTTTTTGATTCTTTTTTTGTTTAATCTCATGAACCAAAGAAATCCTTATGGTTTGATACATAATAAATTCTACATTATGTTTTACAGGTATACGAACTGGTTCGATAATAAATATTCCCTCTTTTAGGATTTTTGAAAGATTAAAATCCCGGATTAGCATTGGATCCAGAGTTAACTCCTCCTTCTTAATAAAGCCGAAACCAAACTTTGTTGTCATTCTGCTTTCCTTTTCCCATTCAAGTACGGACAGCGCATAATCGAATAATTCCATAGTCAAAGGGCTCAGCAGCCATTTCAATTGCAAAGCAAAAGATCCTTTCATGAACGCATCTAAGTCTATTTCCCAAGTCCAAATGCTTTTGGGTTGATTTTTCGTTCTACCCATTTTCATATCTGATTTCGTATAAAGTTCTTCCATATATTTTTGTTGGTTTGAGAAAACAGATTCAGGGTTCCCTCGGTTTTGGGCATCTGATGCGAGATCTCTTTGACCTATGATTTTTTTTTCTTCTTGATTCTCTAATTCAAAATATTGGTTTTCTTTTTCATTTGATAGTATAAGATCCCCTTTTTTATTTTTAGTGATATTTTTATTTTTACTAACATCTTCATTAAAATGAAAAATAAGTGAATGAATTGGTATAAACCCGGGTTTCATTTTATATACATTAAAAAATAACTCAAATTGTGGGAATAACCAAGGTATCGGCTTCGATACAGGACGATTTAGTCTTTCTTCATTCATTCCCATCCAATCAAAAAAAGAAAAGAAACCCTTTTGATTGGATGGGTTGATTTCTTTATCTTTATTAATTTTGAGATAAAAAAGACCTTTCGTATCAAAAAATTTTCTATCTGGATTTTTTATATACATAAAATAATCTTTTCTTATAAAATTAGTAATAGGGATACTCCCCCCCATATCAACAAATTTCGGTTTATGTATGTTGTAATTATATGAGTCCTTCTTATCTTCATAATAAATCGATTGATATGCTAAAAGATCATATCTATACATTTTTTTTAAATGATCATTTTTATTTAGCAATAACGAAACCTTTTCCTCTCTTTCAGATGAATCCCGTTTGATTAAATTTTTATTTTCAACCCTACAATGTTGATTGACTCTATTTCGCCATTTTTGCGGTACTAATTTAGACCATTTTAGCTCAGATAAATCGTATGGATAATGACTCTTTAACCAATTTTTCCATTGATTCATTCCAGAATTCTGAAGTTTCTTATGCTTTAATTCGGAAGAAATTATTCCTTGTCTTCGAAAATAATCTTTTATTTCATTCTTAAGAAATAAAGATGCTCCGTCATATTGAAAGACAGATCTTAACTTATACAAGTTAATAACCTGGGTTTGTGATAATTTGTAAAATACATAGGCCTGTGACACGAGGGATAATTTAAAAGAAACCTCCGACTTCGTCTGAATCTTATGACGAATACGAGAAGGTGAAAGTTTTTTTTGTATAGTTGAAATACGCTCAATTATCTTTTTCTCTTTTGTATCAAAAAAAGATTTTTTTTTTAATTTACGAAAAAGTTTTATAATGATCATGGGCCTATAAAGACTATTAGTAAGACGATTAATGATATATGGAAAGCTCTCTAGAAGGATATCCGTGTATATCCTTTCCACGATCCATTTTCGAAAATAATGTGATTTACGGATTAATCGATCATTTCTTCTTTTTAATATCTGAAAAATATTTTTTAGTGATGCTAATTTTTGAGCACCATAACTTGTTTTGTTAGGACTAATATTTCTCTTTAGAGTTTGAAATCCATTTTTCTTGTCTTTTGTAATTCTTTCTATTTGATTTCTGATTGTGCTTGTTCTATCAGTCAGATCTTTCATTTTTCTTTCTGTCAGTGAATAATTTGTCCAATCCATAGATCGGGTTTGAATGGATGATTCATGAATAATCTGATTATTGATTATAGAATCTTTTTTTATTTCACTCGAATCCTCTCTCAATTTTTTTGGTTCTTTTTGGACCTTTAGAAACAAGAATTTTGTTCTTTCTTTGAAACTTTTTAGAACTCGAAAACTCCATTTTATAATTGTTTTTTGGAGTTTTTTCAAAGGGGGTCCAAAATAATAACAAAACAAAATACCAAGTCCTACGAGAGGAGAACCAAAAGGACGGTCAGTTTCCAGTCCCCAAATCGTTAAAAAAGCAGCAGGACTTTCCTGCTTTGGATTTGGATCCCTACGAGAAGGTCGTATCTTAGATCGGTGCCAAGGTTTAAGACGGAAAGGAAATCGTATCATTATTTGTATACCCTCTGTAGCCCAGTTTGGAGGAAAAATTCCGTTTCTTCCTGGTTCTAGTACTGGCATACCATTATAGGTGCATATAACATACACTTCTCTATTCATCTCCCTTATATCCTGCTCCCACTCGGACTCTTGGCGTAATAAGAAACGGACAATATTTTTAGCTAGTATCAATGAAGGTAATACAATAGATTGTCTAAGCCTCGACTGAATTAGTAAAATAAAAGCTCTTATTCCATGAGCATAAATAAGGATATCATAGAGGTCTGATATTTTTTCTCGTGTCCTTTCTATTCGTTGCATTTCCGTCTGCCCGTCCCGCCCCTTTTCCATTTCATTGACTTCTTTTTTAATTTCTTCGTAGCTTTTGTTTTCCTCCATGTACATTTTTTTTTTTTTTTTCAACCTCTTTGTTCTTTTTGCTACGCTTCCTTTTATACCCTTTCTAAAAATGTCTTGTATTAGGTCGGAAATCTCAATTACTGATAATATGAATGGTTCGAAAAGAACATCCCAATAAAACCCTACTCTGTCGAAAAAAAGTGGGGAATACGGATATAAGAAAAACATTTTCCCCGTAAGGGTTTTACGTCTTTGAACACGCATAGAACCTGTGATTATGTCTCGCCGAAAATCCGCTTCATAGGGATAATCTATCATATCCACTTCTTCTATTTCATCAGGCTTCGTCATAGCTTTGATACTAGGGTCGGCATTCTCTGGACCCTGCGTAAAAAGAACTATACGTTTCGCTTTCCTCGAGCGAATTTGATGATCTACTATCCACTCTTCCCCCTCTTCCGTTGTTGCAGTTTTTCCGAGTTGTTCTACCTCGCTGAATAATTTGTATGACCATCGGGGGACTTTTTTATTTATTCCAATCGATTTTTTTCGAGTTGTTTTTTCCATGGGAGGAATTATGGCTGCATCGCATATTGTTTGAATGATGGGATCAATTATGACTCTTTCGATTAAAAATTTCAAAACTTTTTCTGGATCGTCTGAATCAATTCGTCTTTGTTCCGGAAATAAAGAAATTCCTTTCAAATTTGATGTAGATTCTTCAGCAAATTCATCGATTAAAAGACTCAATTCTCTTGCTAATGATTTTTTATCCAATGTATATATTTTCTGTCCCAATTTATCTTCCAATTTCTGGTCCAATTTCTGGACCAATTTCTCTTCCAATGTAGCTATTTTCCCTTCCAATTTCTGGTACAATTCTTCAAAATTATGAACATTAAGTTCCTTACCCTTAAAAAGAAGGATACTATGAACTTTATTGAGTTTATTTATAAAATTTGTCTCTATCGAATTTTTGACTGCAGTTTCATTTAGGATTGAAGGTAAAAAAAATTTTTTAATTATTCCACGATAGGATCCGTTTAAGAGAGGATCATATATTTTAGGCAAGTATTCTT